AAGAGTATAAAATAAGGGTTCTCCACATTCATTATTAGCTTTGGACTAGAAACTGAGAATCAATTAAAATGTGAATCGAATGAATTGGTTTCTAATAATTCATGAAGGAAATTATAAAATTTCTACAATTCAATTAGATGCGAAATCTAGAAATATACTTTTTGTGGTTGTCGAAGATCTTTTTTGTTAGAACCCCTTCTTTTTTTTTTTTCATTTTAAAGAATTGAATTGGTTAGTCGTCCAGTAACAATAATAGCAGTAATAGATACTAAAAAGAGGAACTAATCCCATTTTTCTTCAAAATAAGATTAGTTGTTCTTGTATTAGACACAAAAAGGCTAAGGCTCTTTCTTGGTTTAATTACAAGGATCGATTTTTATATATAAATAAGATATGATGAAAAGAAAAAAAACTGAGGAATCCTAGTTTCGAGTGATCTAATACCTTTTTCTTTTCGTTCTAGATATTAGAAGAATGGAACACATTACTAAATCTACTAAGTTAAAATCAAAGTGAAGAAGTAAAGGGCATTCTAAGGTCACTCTCTTCTTTTGTTCTAAAAGAAATCAAAAATGAAAATAGAACAAATTAGATACAATAAAAAAAAGGGGGTCAACATAGATATTTTTCCTATTTTATTCCATATGAATTCAAAGTTGCATGAAGTTAAACAACAAAGTTTTGATTCTTTATTTTTGTTTATATATTCATAATATAATATATTTATTTATTTTCTATTTCTTTTATTCTATTTCTAATAGAAATCGAATTCTATAGAATAGAATATAAAAAATATTCTAATTCGAATAGAAAGAAAAAAATGAAAATATTTTCATTAGATTAGTTTACTCAACTCACGAGTTGATCAATAAATCTGTTGATTTGGAATCACAGGATGGGTAGATGTCACAGATGATGAATTGATTTCGTGCCTATGAAACTATATTTTTCTTTTTGTTCGTCCGTAATAATTGATTGATGAATCAATTATTTTCAATTGTATCTTTCAAGTGGTATTTTTTGCTTATTTTCTTATTTTTATCTCAAAAATGGAAACTTAGGAAAGTGCTTTATAAACATATGTATAAAAAGAACATATTTCATTTAGTTTCCTTATGCCCACTATAACCAGTTATTTCGGTTTTCTACTAGCAGTTTTAACTATAACCGCAGGTCTTTTTATCAGTCTGAATAAGATACGACTTATTTGATTTGAAATTTGAAGATGAATTTGGAATTTTGGAATATGCTAGCTATTCTATAGTTCCTTATTATGTAAATTTCCAATTCTTGGTGATTGAGACTCATGGTAAATACAGATTCATATTTAAGGATAGATATTACCCTCCCTTTTTTTTCCTTTCAAACAAATTCAAATGATTGAAGTTTTTCTATTTGGAATCGTGTTAGGTCTAATTCCTATTACTTTGGCTGGATTATTTGTAACTGCATATTTACAATACCGACGTGGTGATCAGTTGGATCTTTGATTAAGTAACATCTCTTTTTTTGACCTCCTATATCTTTTCTTTGTTTTAATCCTAAAAAACAGGAGATCAAATTCAGACTTTAGATTAGACTGTTATGCCATTATTTCAGTCTCATTCTCAATCTAACAAGAATGGAATCACGCTCTGTAGGATTTGAACCTACGACATCGGGTTTTGGAGACCCGCGTTCTACCGAACTGAACTAAGAGCGCTTTATTTTCATAAATAATTTTATTTTATGTGATGCAAATACATCTTGGATGCATATACATACTCAATATCCATAGTTAACTATGGATATTGAGTATGTATGTCCAATTTAAATCGGTCTCAATTGATCTCTTTTTACTGCTCATATGATAACTAATAGTTCGGGATAGGGATGACAGGATTTGAACCTGTGACATTTTGTACCCAAAACAAACGCGCTACCAAGCTGCGCTACATCCCTTTCCATTGGTTTCCAGTGTCATTGTAAACAATCTTTGTCTTCTTTTCCACAATTTTCTGTTATATATATCATATATCCTGCCATTTTTTTCTTTTTTTTTTACTTTCTCATATCCTATAATATCGAATATGAAAAAAGAAAAAAATTCTATTTCTTAAGAATATTTAATTAAATAAAGAGAATAGATAGAGTATAATAATAATATATAGAGTATAATAATAATAAAATAATAAGAAAAAAGAATATATATTAAATTAAATAGAATCTACATATCAAAAATATTTATAAAAAAAATATGAAAAATAGAATAATTCTATTAATATAATCAAATCAAATTCATAAAAATAATAGAATAATATAATATAGTTATTATAATATTATTAGAATATTAATAAGTTATTATAATTCTAATATTATTAGAATAGAATATTAATAAGAATATATATTATATATATATATATTTATTAAATAAAATAAAAATCATGCTCTATAAAATAAATAAAAATATCTAATGAATCGTTGTACAATTCAATTTGAATTCGGACTTCCCCCGACAAATGCAAGTGGTTATTAATAAAATAACCATTTGATCATATTCATATTCCTATATGTAATTGTGTATTACAAATTACAAGAAAAAAACGAAGGAGGATTTGAAATGCGAGATCTAAAAACATATCTCTCTGTGGCACCAGTGGCAAGTACTCTATGGTTCGGGGCTTTAGCGGGTATCTTGATAGAAATTAATCGTTTATTCCCGGATGCATTGATATTCCCCTTTTTTTCATTCTAGTTATTGGCACGGGAAAGTGTGACGAAGATTCGAGATCCAATCAAATATCTGTGATTAATTCCTTCTTCTTTCATTTCTTTTTTTTTTTCTAATTAGAATAAGTTAGAAAAAAAAAAGAGAAAGAAGAAAGGTGTATTTGGTCTCAGTGAAACTCAGAATTTTTCCCAGGTTTCAATGGAATTGAATTAATAATTCAATTCCATTGCTATTAATAATAGAGTGAGACCAGAAATGGAATTGGAATGCTAGGGCAGGGGCAATAATATCATACAAGATACTTAAATGAAAAATGAAATACTGTACTGCGATTCGAAATATAGTTCGAAATCATTGTATTACTGAATTATTACTGTACTATATAAAATGAATTGGAACAAAATCTTTCATAATTTGATTTTGAATTATCAACTTATACTTTTTTCGTTCCTTTTTTATTCTTCGCTTCGAATCTGAAAATCGAAGAGTTAAGTGAATCAAAAAACCAAAGGAGGTTCATGGCCAAGGGTAAAGATATCCGAATAACTGTTATTTTGGAATGTACCAGTTGTGATCAAAAGAGTGTTAATAAGGAATCAACGGGTATTTCTAGATATATTACTCAAAAGAATCGACACAATACGCCTAGTCGATTGGAATTGAGAAAATTCTGTCCCTTTTGTTGCAAACATATGATTCATGCAGAGATAAAGAAATAGAGAAAATGGATCGCTTGTGTGTCACCCTTAACAAGGTAGATGAAAAATGATTTCAGATAGAAGATATATTCTAAAAATTATATATTAAATTATATATTATATATCTGTAAATTATATATCTGTAAATTCTATATATAACATATAAATTCTATATATAACATTATAGAACATGAAATTATATACATATAACATTCTATAGCATATATTTCATTATATAACAAACATATATTAAAAAAAATAAAAAAAATAAGAATATAAAGAAAACAAATCCTTTTTTATACGAAATGGGATTTTGGTATAGGAATAAACAAACCATGGATAAATCTAAGCGACTCTTTCTTAAATCCAAGCAATCTTTTCGTAGGAGTTTGTCCCCGATCCAATCGGGGGATCGAATTGATTATAAAAACATGAGTTTACTTTATCGATTTATTAGTCAACAAGGAAAAATATTATCTAGACGCGTGAATAGATTGACCTTAAAACAGCAACGATTAATTACGATTGCTATAAAACAAGCTCGTATTTTATCTTCGTTACCCTTTGTTAATTCGTTACCTTTTGTTAATAATGGAAAAAAAAAATTTGAAAAAAGCGAGTCGACCACTAGAACTACTACTGTTTTTAAAAAAAAAAAAAAATAGAGTTACTCTTCAATTGAATTCAATTTTGAATCTAAACTCCATTTAAATGTGGATTGATATTTTGTTCGAAAACTACGACAATCCAATTGGGGTTGTTGCGTTGTAAGAAAAAAGATAATAGGTGAAAAAGAATAATTTTTTTTTTTGAGCGTGGTTGTTTATTTATTTTGATGACTTTGTCATATGAATTCTATTTTATTATACAAATCTCTTCTATTCGACCACCTTCCCGGAGTTCAGTCTCCGGGGAATTCTTATTTTTTTATGATCTCGTTGGCAATCATAAAAAGACAATTCCCTTTTAATATAGCTATTTGTGCAACTATTTTACGATTAAGAAGCAATTGCCTCTTGGACATATTATACATTAATTTACTATAAATATAGTATATTTTTGGTTTATTCTGGCCAATTATTGCATTTATTCGACTGATCCACAAACTGCGAAAATCCCTTTTTTTCCTATCTCTATCCCGATGAGCCGAAACCAAAGCTTTTATTTTCTGTTGTGAAATAGTTCGAGTAAGTTTTGAATGAGCTCCGCGAAAACTTGATGTAAATAAACGAATTTTTGTCCTCCGTTTTCGAGCGATATATCCTCGTTTAATTCTGGTCATTGAATAAATGAGACTTTGATGAATAACTATTTGATTTTTTTCTTTCAGTTATTCTTTTATCCTTCCTAGTCTAGTAATAACAAAAATGGATTATTCCAATGTATAAAATAAGAATTCCAATGGCTTTTGCTACTATAACCTTCCCAACCACGATTTTTTTTCTTTTTTTCTAAGCATTTAACCTCGAAATAATAAATTGTATTGATACTAGGTATTTAAAAAAATATAGTAAATTAAATAGAAAAAGAAATGGCGGGTTCCATCGTTTCTATGATTACTTTTTAAACGGTGAGGTCCTCTCTATACACCGGAGCCCCTTCCTTCATTGAATCTTGATTTAATCAATGTTATTGTTAACTTGTACAGTTCACACTCATGGGCTCTACCCATGAAATATCTAGTAATAGGTCTTTCACAACGAAATCTAGCTATACAGTAACGGTATTTAAGTATGAAGATTAGCTGGGTAGTTGACCCTCTTAGTCCGTTCTTGCAAAATTTAGGGCATAATTTTCGTTTATTTGAAATAGGATTTTTCCCGCTTAATGGATAACCATTTGTTACCAATGGGAAAGTCTTTTTCATCTTAAATTGCAAATTAAGGTGATTCGGTTTGCACCAATCGAAACCATAAATTTTATACACAATAGAATTATATATAGAATTATATAATTCTTACTAATAGAATAGATTTTTGTTTAAGTTAAGATAGTGTGTGTGAATGGAAGAATTCCATTCAAACTATCTTAAACAATCACCGATACTGGAAAAATTTCTTTTTTTTTAGTCTATGATCTAAACGAGTCGCACATACACCCTAGTACATGTTCCTCGGCGCTGAGGGCATCCCCGAAGAGCGGGAGATTTTGTGACATTTCGGATTGGCTGTCTTGTGTTTCTAATAAGTTGTTTTATAGTTGGCATGGTGAGTCATATATATAATGAGCTGGTTTAGATCAATCCTAACCCGATGGTTATGAATTATTTAGATTCTATTAAATCTGGTTGGTAAGAAGATCCATATAATATACAAAAAGGAAACTCCAGATATTGGATATCTTTCTCTTTGAATGAAATCTCAATTCCAGCGATGGTTTCATTAGATATCTTACAACTAGAATCCCTCTTTTTTCTGATCCAGTTCCTCCACCACCGCGAACCCCAGTTAGATTCAGGCATGATCCAGTTTTTGGTAATCATGATCAAGTTTTTGGTATTTGGGATCCAATTTTTGGTAATTGGGATCCAGTTTTTGGTAATTGGGATCCAATTTTTGGTAATTGGGATCCAGTTTTTGGTAATCATGATCCAGTTTTTGGTAATCATGATCGAGTTTTTGGCAATTGGGATCCAGTTTTTGGTAATCATGATCCAGTTTTTGGTAATCATGATCGAGTTTTTGGTAATTGGGATCCAGTTTTTGGTAATCATGATCCAGTTTTTGGTAATCATGATCGAGTTTTTGGTAATTGCGTGTATTAGTCTCTTTCGGATCCTGGAAAGATCTGTCAGAGTTCTTTTTTAATTTTAGAGGATGTACGACAACCTATTGATATTGGAAGAATCTTTTGAGTCTTCCACATTGCTAGGTCCAATGAGATTCATTGGTATAGGAAGAAGCCCTGTCAAATAGAGATCTTTTCTTTCGATCATCTTTCGATTGTGAATACGATATAGAAGGATCGTTACTACAAAGAGTACCACATTCTTGATCGTGAAATATCGATGTGGAACCCCGTGAATATTTCACCTCAAATCGTGTCTTTATATTTATGAGGAATCCCTTCGGCTCACAGTTTTTATTCACAAAGATTCCGCTACCATATCAACAATTCCGTGGGCTTGGGCTTCTTCTGCTGACATATAAAGATCCCTTTCCATGTCTTTGGATATCTGCCATGAAGGTTTGCCTGTTCTTTGTGCATAAATCTTTGTCATAGTTTTACGCATTTTCAGTAATTCATTTGCTTCCAGCATACATTCTACTGTTTGTCCCTCATAAAAAGAACTAGCAGGTTGATGGATCATTACCCTGAGAATATAACATAATAAGGGTTTCTACTAATTTTGTTTTGGATCCTAAGGAAGGTAAGGGATATAAATAAGAAAAAACTAATAAAGATTAAATTAAAAGCCGTACTGGCAGGCATCTTTTTTATTTTTTATTTTTTATTTTTTATATAGCATACGGCTTTACAATGAATATGAAAGAATATGAAATTGATTTTGACCTTCGAAGAAATAGAAAATATCCCAGGTCTATCAGACCCAGATCAGTAAATAATCCAATAACCACCTTTCTTTTTTGTTTAAGAATATTTTTTAAAGACTATGATGATTCCGTTGCTCTCTTATTTCGTCTAGTCTGTTATTCAGCAATCCAAAAGTTTCTTATTTTTTTTTTTCAAATAGTTAAAAAAGATATTGTTTTTTTTATATTCTTTCATAATATAAACATAATATAAATATTGTTAAAAGTTTTCCGGTGTGAAAACAAAAAAAAATTGTGACACTAAACGAGGCTCCCGATAGATCAGATAAAATAGTAAATACCCCTTTTTCATACAACTCTTTCGATATATAATCTAATGGTTTTGAAAAAAAAAAATTATTTTTGCATATCGAACTTGAGGTGCCATGCTTTTGTTACTTAATATTGGCGTAGGCATAGTCTTCTTTTTTTTTCTAGAAATAAGAATCATTTGCGCCAAGCGTGAGGGAATGCTAGACGTTTTGTAATTTCTCCTCCTACCAAAAGAAGAGATCCCATTGAAGCGGCTAATCCTACGCACACTGTCTGTACTTCTGCT